AGAAGATTGACTCAACAACAAATTGCACGAAGAGCTCCATTGTCAAATTCAGACCTAACCATTAATAGAGAAGCGATGGGAACGACGGAACCTATGAATGCATAAGATTCTCTTGAACATGACTCCTAATGATTCATTGGGGGGGATGGCGGAACAAACCAGGGACCTTTTCATTGACTCTGAAACGTCACCCAACAACTAAAAAAGTATTGAAAGAGTAAATATTCGCCCGCGAAAGTTGAATTTTATTGGATTGTTCGATTTTAGGACCGCCGATATGATAATACAATAAAAAGAAAGTAAACTAAATAGAAATTCCTTAGACTATACTATATATATAAAGTGTATAAAATACTTTTCAAATAAACTAGCTAAAATATTAAAGAATCCTACGGATTCAGTGTATTATTATATTATTTAGTATATTCTTCATTACTTACATACATATATCTGAATTTAATTAACTATTTGTCAATCTTTCTTTTCTTTTGATTCGCGAGGAGCTGGATGAGAAGAAACTCTCATGTCCAGTTCTGTAGTAGAGATGGAATTGCGAAACAACCATCAACTATAACCCCAAAAGAACCAGATTCCGTAAACAACATCGAGGAAGAATGAAGGGGATATCTTCTAGAGGTAATAGTATCTGCTTCGGTAGATATGCTCTTCAGGCACTTGAACCTACTTGGATCACATCTAGACAAATAGAAGCGGGGAGACGAGCAATGACACGAAATGTACGTCGTGGTGGAAAAATATGGGTACGTATATTTCCAGACAAACCCGTTACAGTAAGACCCGCAGAAACACGTATGGGATCGGGTAAAGGATCTCCCGAATATTGGGTAGCTGTCGTTAAACCGGGTAGAATACTTTATGAAATGGGGGGAGTAGCAGAAAATGTAGCCAGAAAAGCTATTCAAATAGCAGCATCAAAAATGCCTATACGAACTCAATTTATTCTTTCCCAATAACAATGTAAAATGAACGGCAAGAAGTCTTTCCTTTCTTTGGACTAACAAAAAACAATTGCGAGTTTCTTTTTTTGGACAAAAAATATTTCTTTTTTTTTCTGCGCCCAGTTTGCATTTTAAAAATAGATTAAAAAATGATATGATTCAACCCCAGACCCTTTTGAATGTAGCGGACAACAGCGGGGCGCGAAAATTGATGTGTATTCGAATCATAGGAGCTAGTAATCGTCGATATGCTCATATTGGTGACATTATTGTTGCTGTGATCAAAGAAGCAGTACCAAATATGCCTCTAGAAAGATCCGAAGTGATCAGAGCTGTAATTGTACGTACTTGTAAAGAACTCAAACGTAATAATGGTATGATAATACGATATGATGACAATGCTGCAGTTGTAATTGATCAAGAAGGAAATCCTAAAGGAACGAGAATTTTTGGCGCGATTGCACGAGAATTGAGACAGTTAAATTTTACTAAAATAGTTTCATTAGCCCCCGAAGTATTATAAAATATTAGGTACTGTCAGAAGTTATAATTAAGTTTACTTGAATGAAATAGATTAATTAATTTTTTAGTAGATTGTATCTCACGTATATACCTTTCCTTAAAACAAATAAAGAACATGTTTATTATATCCAACTTGTGAGAAACCACAAATTTTAGTTCATCATGGGTATAGACACTATTGCTGATATAATAACTTCTATACGAAATGCTGACATAAATAAAAAAGGAACTGTTCGAATAGTATCTACTAATATTACTGAAAACATTGTTAAAATACTTTTACAAGAAGGTTTTATACAAAATGTGAGGAAACATCGAGAAACGAACAATTTTTTTTTGGTTTTAACCCTGAAACATAGACGAAATATTAAAGGGCGATATAGAACAGTTTTAAATTTAAAACGGATAAGTCGACTTGGTCTACGAATCTATTCTAACTACCAAGGCATTCCTAGAATTTTAGGTGGGATGGGGATTGTAATCCTTTCTACTTCTCAAGGTATAATGACAGACCGAGAGGCTCGCCGAGAACGAATCGGAGGAGAGATTTTGTGTTATATATGGTAATCCTTCTAATATCCCAATTAGATCCGAAACTTCTCTTTTGTGAAAAAAAAAAAAAATCCAAAGGACGGGTTGTCTAATATCACTCTTCCTCCATTAGTTGATACGTCAAGGAGGTTTTACCTGGAATGAAAGAACAAAAGTGGGTTCATGAAGGTTTAATTACTGAATCACTTCCCAATGGTATGTTCCGGGTTCGTTTAGATAATGAAAACTTAATTCTTGGTTATGTTTCAGGAAGGATACGGCGTAGTTTTATACGGATCCTACCAGGAGATAGAGTGAAAATTGAAGTAAGTCGTTATGATTCAACTAGAGGGCGTATAATTTATAGAATTCGCAATAAGGATTCGATCGATTAGATGGTTTTTTACCTTTCAAAATGCTTTTCGGGAGTATAGAATTCCAGATTGAAAATTTCAAGAAAACTTATTTTCTTCCAAGAATAAATACGT